CGAGACGTCTGTTGGCATTCCAGCCTTCCTTCTCCTTTCATTTCAGGGCCTATCCCAAAGAGAATCCAGTACCTCTTGGTCGTGAATATCTGAATAGGACGAACCGGCCTCCGTGGATATCTTTGCTTCAGAACAAAACAATTAGAATTAGGCTCGGTCAACTGGAATGTGTATTATCCATATAGGAGATCTTCCAATTGAGAAGATCCATCGACCTGAGACGAAGAAAAAGGTCTACCTACTATTTTATTTAGTTATTCAGTTAAACCAATGATTCATTATTGGAGCAGATAGCAACAACTATTTCATCGGACATGCGTATTTTTGATTTTCCGATGGATTGACATGGTTTCATTAATGGAAATTGTTTGATGTAATGAGTAAATAGGCTCTTTCGCCGTTCAAGAATTCTTGTTTAGGCAGTTCATATCATCCATACATAGTGTTTTGATCTAAGATTTCAATTCTTCCATCTTTCTGCAGTAACATATTGTTCCATGGAGCTAAGATCCAAAATATGGAATAAACAAGTATTTCCACGACTCTACCACCTGGCCAATTCTGTTCCACTTAATCCCTTTTTCATGGCCACATATCTTTATTTTATGGCTAAGGAATGGGAAATCTTTCTCCTGTTACATGAATCAAATGTTTCATTTCATCTGGGAAAAGCCATCTCTTTCTCAACAATGTCTTTGTCATTTGATCCAATAACGTTCCGTTAGATAGGAACAGATTTGATAAATACTGATAACTCTCAGATAGAGTATTAGAATGGAAAGATCCATTAGATAATGAACTATTGGTTCTAAGCCATCTGTGGCGATGAATCAACAATTCGAAGTGCTTTTCTTGCGTATTCTTGATGAACCAGCGTTTATACATAGATGTAGGAGGATTTGTTTGGGAAGTAATAAGCCCCTTTAACATCTCTTCATCTGCAAAGAATTCTCGACGGGAAAACACAGAGACAAAGGACTGATCTTTGAATAGGAAAAAGAATGGATCCGCAGGATCCCAAATGAATTGGCTTATTCGAAAAAAGCCTTGTTCTTTGGAAAATCTATCTCGTGTCTGGTACTGCATGGTTCCACTCTGCAAGAACTCTGAATCATTCTCTTGAAGCTCATCCTCTTTATGATAAATGATCCGCTTGCCCCGAAATGACCCGGCCCAATAAGGAAATCCCAATTCAGTGGGCCTTTCGATACAATCAAATATATTGCCATAAGGGCGCCATATTCGAGGAGCCCAAACTATGTGATTGAATAAATCCTCCTCCATCTGTTGTGAGTCGAAGGCTCCTTCCCCTTCTTCAAACTCCGATTCGTATTTTTCATATAGAAATCTCTGATCAACGATAGAACAAGATCCATTTTGCATCATATCTAACTGATTCCTTGGTTCGGACCGAAGAAGTAGTGTCACTCGATTATTATCAAACTGGCTGCAATCTTTTTCTGTCCGTGAGGATCCCGCCAAAGCGCCTTCTACTTCTAATAGGCCATGAACTAGATCAGAATCATTCTCAACGAAGCCATAAGAAGTGATCCAATTTTTTTCATTGGGTCCGGATGAAGACCAAAGATCTTGAGCGACCGATCCGGCAGAACAACTCAAAAGATAAAGAAGTATCGTTAATTTCTTCATGCTCGTTCCAAGTTCGAAGTACCATTTGTACAAATAAGAATCCCCTTCCTTACATGATTTCTTCTTCATATAGATAGATATAGGATCTATGGGGCAATTACTTAGAAGTACATTTTGTGCAACAGTCCTTCCTATCTGATAGAAAAGGATCTCATGATCCTGAACCGATCTTACCTGGGATCGCAAATCCCAAGTTTGTCTATGAAGAGCTGATCTAATTGTATTAGTTTCTATAATTGATTTCTTCTGTGTAATACTAATTGATAGGACCTCATTGATAAGTGCTACAAGATCTCGTGCATTGAAACCCATGGTTATGGACCCGAATCCGTTAGTATGGAACATTTTCTTTTCCAAGTGAAATCCTCTAGTATAGGAAAGAATGAAAAAGTGCTTTCGTTGTTGTGGAATAAGAAGCCTTCGTATCTTAATACATGTATTTAATTTATTCGGAGCTATTAGAGCGGGATCCACTTTTTGGGGAATATGAGTCGAAGCAATAACAAGAATATTTCTAGTGGAACATCTTTCACAATCCCTGGAGAGATAGTTCTCTAATAGACCGAGGGATAAGTAATTCGACTCATTCACATACAGATCATGAATGTTTGGAATCCATATTATGCAAGGAGACATTGCTTTTGCTAATTCGAATTGAAGGGTGATATCAAATCGGTCTATTTTTGGCGTCATATCCATAATAGTTAGCACATTCGTCATAGTTAGCAGCTCCATATCAAGGTCATCATCAATATCGTCACTATCATCAATATCGATATTGTCACTATCATCAAAATCGATATCGTCACTATCATCAAAATCGATATCGTCAATAGGATAACCTTTAGAC